ATCTCTCTGTCTGTGTAGGTTCGGTTTGTTCTTATCGATCCATTTCTTCGAGTGTGGGTGTCCTACGCTACTTCCGTTCATGTTTACGTTCTCAAAAGACCTTGGAAAAACCAACGCCGACCAAAATCCAAGTCTCCCTTTCTCTTTCTTTTGGGAGCAGAGCAGAAAGAGGATGCCCAGCGAAGACTAATGTTTAGGCCGGATAGGTGGGTACGCGCTCTCGTTCTATTCAGAATTGCATAAAAAGGATAAAAATTATCACGAAATCGGGTCCCATATTCTCGTAAGAAATAGTAGGAGGAAGCAAAAGCAAAAGCCAACGTGGTCGCTGCGCGCCTTGCTAGCATATTTCTTTCTAGTAGCTTGCCTCTCCAGCCTTTCCCAGATGCCCCTTCCTCCCTTCCAGTACTTTCAGCCCGTACCGAAGCTATCCCTACTCATTTCATGGCCGTAGCCACCCAACCCACATCTCGAGGAATCCTACTTTCCGGGAACGCCCTCATTAATATGTCACTGAACCGAATCTTACTTCTGCTAGTAGCCCACTGCGGATATTGAAAATAAAAAAAATCATCCTTCAACGAGTGCAATTTATGCCCTGGCCGGACGGGCTGCGCCAATCTCGATGAAAGTCGAACCAGGGAAACCTTGTTTCAAAGAGTCGCGGAGCACTTGCCCTTCCTTTTACTGTTCTGTGGTACTGACAAATCCACACCCGCGGAGTGCTTTTGGCAATCGTCAAGATGCAACCGCAGGAGGTGAAAATCCTTACAGGAAAGGTGGCTGCTAAGGAGGGGATGTCTGGCGTGTGGAGAAAGAGTTTCGAAAAAGAAAGAAGGCGCAAAATCTGCTCTTTTAAGAGTTATATCCTAAAAAAAGCTTTAGTAAGAGATAAAGGGAGGAACAGGTGGCCGAGCGTAAAAGCGGAAAAAGTAGTTATTGAGGAATGAGTTTAGGATTTCAATTTCACTGGAAGGATGATTGATATTTGTTTGGTCCAGCCTGTGAATTAACCCGACAAGGTCGATTTCATAATACAGATTCTCTTCTTCGCTAAAAACACCGAGAAACAAGGAATTGTTAGGACAGCGGAGTCGATAGCTAGCCTTTTACTACCGATACCGAAACTCTTCCTATATATGATATGATATTCGCGGATGCGCATTTATTAATAGAAGAAGGCGGAAGCGAGAATGTCGGCTTGAGTAACGCAAACAGAGGTGAGAATCCAATGCCGCGGAACCCTAAAGGCTCCTCTTCTGGGTGCGTCTACGGAGGGTGAGTCAGGGCCTAAGATCAGGCGGAAGGGCGTAGTCGATGGAAAACAGGTGAATATGACCGTATTACCCCTTGTTGGTACGGAGGGGCGTAGGGGGCTAGGTTAGCGGAAAGAGGGTTATCGGGGAATGTTTTAATATATGGTGTGGTATTTCTTTGATGAGAAAGCTCCTCTAATGAATTCATCTTTGATTCTCGCTCTCTCCAACAAAAAAGAAAGTGAAAGTACAGAATTAACTAAGTCGTGTTGGTACAGTAGTGAAAAAGGGTAGTTAGAAGACCACGGCCAGTTAGACTGGATCATCTTTCTTGCTCCGTGTCTGTGAAGAAAGAAAAGAGGAAGACAAGTTATGTAGGCAGTTGCCGTTCCATAAATGTAGCGGTTGCTCGACCGGTCAATAAGACAGATCCGGATCCTAGTGGAGATGGTTCGATCCCTAACAAAGACAGGGGGGCAGCAGACTCCCAACAAGCAACTCCAAGAGCTCAAGCCTTAGTAACGCGCATCCTCTTTGCTCGCGTAAAGCAAGTCTAGTCAGGGACATCTGCTTTTGCTATCATTCTAAGCAGCCTGGCCGAGAACTAGACCCAGTGGAGATCCGGAAAGATCTAGTGGAGTATTCGCACACACAAATGGATCCGTAAATCCACTTCTTGTCTTCTCAAGTGAAATGAATCCTATGCTCCCTCCCTCAGATAGACAGGCCCGGCCATCAATAGAAGTGCCCAAATACTAATCCATCTCTACTAGGGCTAATCCGGCACTTTGATTTTCATAAGAAAAGATGGTTTGATCGTCCCAAATCCTATACTAGAAGGAAGCTCTTTCCACTTCCACTTACTGATAACAAACAAGTTCTTATCCATTGGCCAGGAAATATGCACTGACTAAACGAACCCAATGAGTAACTACTAATGTTACGAACAAAGAGACGCTAGAGATTCTATGAACTTCAGATCGATGCCATTCACTAATCTCAATCGTCTTTTCCTCAATCAATCGGCCCAGACCCCTATAATGATGACGAACGGCTGACTTCACGTAGAACCCGTTATGCCAATCCGGATATCATGTGTTGGAGGTGGACACCATTGGTGGTTCTTCCTTAAAAATGATATGAGAAGAGAAGGCTTCTTTCACAGTAAGTATCGAGTGTGGATCTGCCCCCAGGGCGGCAGGGAAGGGCCCGGCCACTTTACTGCTTGATAGCGGCACTGGCTCGTTCTGGGCAATAAGTCGACACCACTCTTACTTCCTTCTTTTGAACTTGTGTAACACCACTCGGCACTTCTTTTGTCCTTGTGGAATAGAGAAAAGTCAGTTTTCTAGCGAAACTCGATCTCGATAGTAAATCATTGGTACGTACGAGTCCCTTATTTGTTGAGAAATTCTTTGTTGATTCGCCTATTCCACGCGGGGGACCGAGATCTTCTTTGAACGACTGATCTGCGACTTCCTTCCGCTCGTGTATCAGCAATAGAGTTTGTTTGACAACAGATCCCAATGCCACCTGCTTTTAGCCAATTCGTCACTACTACTACTCTTCCTCGGAAACTCATCCGAATCAGAAAAGGATGATTCCCTAGTGGGAAATGGGAAAAGTACTACCAGCTATTTGACCTCGATAGCCTGCCCCAACTATCTATTCTCCTCCGGCACCTTCCGGCAAGGCATCCCTACTAGAAATCAGAAAAAAGGCAACTTTTCTGAAACGCACTTTCTTCTTTTCCATCCATAGAGGGAAAAAGGACTTGTCAACTTTTGCTGCTATATGAAACGGAAGTGGCGATCGCTGATGCACCAATACAACCTCTTGAAAGGGGAAGGGGCGCGGGGCGGTACGGAGTTGTCCCATTCTCCTAAAGAAAGCGGCTGTGGAGGGGCACTTGTGCCGTCAACCGCACCTTAATAGCTCAGCTCAATCGAAATACCAATAGGAAGATGGCATTGAAACTATAAACAGACCGAAAAGATCCAATCTTTCGAGGGATAGTTTGGGATTAGGGTGCCATCCTTGCCTTTCCATCCCGAACCGGATATACAGAACTGTGATAGAAATCTAGGGACAAAGGTGCCATTCATAGCGGTAGATGGCGCGGAATGCCTAAACAAAGAGAAGGGGTGTAGCGAGATCCAATGAACCCTGGCTCTTACTCTTAAGGAATTGGAGGCAGTGGACAACACACACTTATTTATTTATTTAATATTTAATCAAATGAAATGCCACCAGGGAGTTGATGCCGTGCTCCCCAAGGAGAGGCCCCTGGAAAAGCCTTGTTTTTTATGTTCTGGAGCTGCCATCGTCTTATTCGGACCCTTCCCCGCATATGATCCCGCGCAACAACACGCAACTGCTAAGCGGATATGGAAACGAGAGCAGTTCGCCTCTTTCGAGGGATGTCCCAATCGCTTACCCGAGTCGACCCATGGCCCATACCCCTATTTTGTTTGATCTATACCCAAAAGGTATGGAGCTCTTAAGCCCTTTTCGAGGCGAGGGATGGATATGGGCTTCCCCTGCCAACATCTCTAGTACTAATTCTGGACCTCTTCCCAAGCTGGGAACCAGTCACTCTTTAATTCGGGGAATCGAGATGCTGTTTACTTTGCAGAGGATGGACCCGCGGGAGCCCTAAAGCATGTGCCAGAGGATATAGGCCTAATGATGACCCACCCCGTGCTTCTACAACTACCTGTGTGGGTTACCTTGACCCAAAGCTAGGAAGTAGCTTTATTAAATTCAATATTATTTCTAGAGTTGGGCGAAAGTTGTGAATCGTATGGCAAGCTTGGGAGCCATTCCTAAGAAAGTGCAAACTTCTGTTCGTGTAGCATTCCTCCGTTCCTGGGCCTGGACCACCTCTTCATCACCCGATTTTGCCTCGGGAGAATGGATTTACAATTCCAAAAGTAGATTTGATCTCACCTAGTGGCTGCCAGTGGCACTATTTCCTGGCGCATATCATAAGATCAACGCGCTGCACTCTTGTTCGATTCGTGCCGGTGCCGGGATACAATACAGATCAGATCTTTCTCTTTAGCCAGGCCATTCTCTAGAGGAGAGTTCCGAGAATGAATTCCAATCTGGTACCAATCTCCGAAATCGTATTGTAGAGTTCAATCAAAAGGAAAGAAAGAGTTCTCACTTTCCAGTGCGAATGCCAGTTGAAGACTGCAGTTCTCCAGGGCCAACAAATCAAACTGCAATCGATACCCAATGAGTAATAATGTGTAGAATAAAAGAACGGATCGGGACCAGATTTCGGATCTAACTAGATCTGGTTCGCTTGTGGCTTCAGGAGAAGTGCCAGCTTGATGAACCGCAATAGTGGCACTCCGTTCCCGACATAGTCTAGTACCGACTTCACACAAGTTCAAAAGAGGTAAGAGTGGTGTCACACAAGTGCAATTCCAGAAACAAACAGTAGTGTCGACTTAGGAAGCAGCCCTGAGCATTGGATCACAGGCGCAGGTACCGGAAATAGCAGTTCTATCGACTGAAGACCAACCTCCCTACCGATAGTAACTGATCAACTTACTTACTCGAAAGACAGACAGCTGCACTCCTTGTAGCGACTATAGTGGCGCCTAGCTTTTGTTTCCACACTTAAGATCCAAGGGATGGGATGGCTGAGATGAGTTCGCATAACCTACTCCGGTTAGTTCGGATGATCCGATATGATGGCAAAACTCCTACCTGCTCTCAATCCGGATGTTCTTC